CGGGGCCCTTAGCTATTGTTCTTGAGAAATGCCCGGGTCTAGCCCATTCCTCAAAAGATGTTTTTACAGGATCCCTATCCACAACAATTTTAACTTCTGGTTCCGGCGAACGAATAATCATTAAGTCCTCCTCTTTCCGGACAAGACATACAAAGAGACCCGCCAACTGTCTTTTTATTGAATCTTTGAAAGATAGATATTATGATTAGTCCTTTTCTTTCCTATCTACCGTCCTTCTATTTTTTTTTTGAGTTATTCACTGGAACAGTTATATATTGAAGTCCATCCGAGGCAAGTGTTCGGATCTATTATGACATAAAGATTAGGTGCCTAACGGACATGGGTTATTCTGTAAAATTATTTCCCGACGTAACAAAAAAATATTTTTTTTTTACGTTTTAATTTAAGAAGCTAGTGTATTTTTTTTCTGAGGGTATAAGCCCCTATCTACATCTACTTTCCTTGAGTGAGCATAATAATCTACTTTCCTTGAGTGAGCATAATATCGATTTTTTTTATTCGATTCAAAATCCCAAGATAACTCATTAGAATTATTAATAAGACCGTCCTGATATATTAGGTAGGAATATTTAGATTGCCACCTTTTATGTGCTTTATTACTTCTGTTCCAGAGCCTATCCCTATCGTTTATCCTTATGAAATATGAAATATGATAAAAAATCGTAGAAGAAAGGGATATAATGAAATTCTTGATTTGATCTTCTTACCTAAATTATTTGATTAATGGATCAACAACCAAACCACCCATTTTATGAAAATGGGGAGTGGTCTTATTCAAAGCGCTTCGTAATCTTCAACCAGTTCTGTGCTTCAATATAATTTCCTGGAGTAAGCGCTATAGCTTGTTTCCAATACTCAGCAGCTTGATCAAACCAAGCTTCCGCAATTTCCGAATCGCCCTGTAGAATGGCCTGTTCTCCTCGGTCGGAATAGGCAGTTCCCTCCCCTAGAACCGTACTTGAGAGTTTCCTACCTCATACGGCTCATAAATTGCTATCTGAATTTCCCCTATCTTAAGTGAATTATTTGATTTCTAAAAAATAAATCCAATTTCTTCTTGGGTTAAGCAGAAGAAGTGAATTACCTAAGTTTCAAACCCTAATTTTGATCAATAATCAGTTTGATCTTTTCTCCCACCTTCAGAAGAATGAAGCATAGATAGACCTATATGCTTCATTCGAATTTTCTGAAAGGTAACTATCTCGGTTTCGTTTCTTTCATATATGGAATTTCTATAGAATCCTCGAAAAAGACTTTTTCCCATAAGAAAGAAAAAAGAACTTACTATCTTTGGGATCTGATACTACACCGCTGCTTAATCCCTTAGTGGATCGGCTTTATTACATAAGCGGATTCCAAAATTTTGTCCCATATCGTGGTATAATAAAGCAGTTTTTTTCGTTGTATCGACCCAGTCGCTCACTAATTGATCTTTACGGCGTTTTCTCTATCAATTTCAGCTTTATCCATAGAATAGTAGTATAGGCTCTACTTTCTTCCTATTTTGATTCTCGTGAAGTGTTCTTCCTTCCTACAGCTGATAGGGTAAAATCGTTATTTTGACGATCCCCATGTAGAAAGCCCTTTTTCTAATATTTACTAGAAAATTTCCTCCATTCTTTTTTTCTTCTTTCTATAGTGGAGATAGTCGCACGTAATGACAGATCACGGCCATATTATTAAAAGCTTGCGGTAAGAAAGGGTTTCGTTCTAGGGCCCGGAAATAATATTCCAAAGCCTTTGTATGCTCTCCATTGCTTGTGTGTATAAGGCCTATGTTATATAGTATATAACTTCGATCATAGGGATCAATTTCTAGTCGCGTAGCTTCATAATAATTCTGCAAAGCTTCCGCATAATTTCCTTCGGATTGAGCCAACATCCGTTACGGTCGTTCATTCTATTCAAAAAATCTCCGTTCCAAAACCGTACATGAGGTTTTCATCTCATACGGCTTCTCCCTTCTGTACATAGTACTAAGCGAAAAATCGATAGAATAAAAATCGAATTAGTCCCATCTCATTATGGACCGAAGAGGGCTGGTATTTTTCCAAGAAATTTCTAGCCAACCTTCCCCCAGGAGGTTTTTCTTAACACCAATGAATTCTATTAATGCTAGAGGAAAATGATAGCTCCAAGAATTTCTTTGTTCTCAACGCCTCCTATTTAGAGGAATTAGCCACTTCAACGCTCTTTGATGGTTATAAGGGTATCCAAAGTACAAACCTGATGGTTGTTTGTTATCCCAACCATTCTTCCCAACCCTGATACCAATCAGGAAAGGGCTCATTTCTAACAAAGTTTTTCTCTTGTTGATTCCTATTTCGAGGTGTAGTGCTTTTCTCCCCTATGCTACCTATTAGTACTAGTAGAGTCGGATTGGTCTGTAATACGGAACCTATCCTGTAGGTGTAACCTTTCGCTCAATACTCAAATCTACAATTGAAGCATCTGAGGCCACATCAATCGAGGATACACGACAGAAGGAATTGTTAGTTCACCTCACCTTCCCCAAGCGCGGGTTTCCTTTACTAATTTTGTTCTCTCTATGCCAACCCTCTCTCTTTCTCGTAAGAATGAGATGTAGGTAGGGCTAAAAAAAGAGTCAAATCGCACCATCTCTATAATAAGTAAATGCCCTTTTTTCCCCGGAGGTTGTCGGAATTATTTGCAATAAAATATTGGCTACAATCGAGGAGGTCTTATCAATGAAATTTCCATTTATACGGGATCTAGGCATAATTCCCAACCCATTCTATATAGAATTCTTTTCATTCTATCACAAAATAACATAAAAACATTCGATTTTTATAAATCGATCCATATGCTCTAAATGGATAAGAGGGATATGGATTTTCCGCTCAGCTCAAATTGTCTCCTTTTCCTTCTGGTTGGACAAGAGGAGATATGAAATATTTGACTAAGACTGGATTTCATTCTACTTTCCTATTTCTCAACAACAACTTCTCTCATCAGCTATTTCGCGTTTTCAAAGTCATTAATTACCCCATACCCTTTTTTATATTTGGATTGTATGGCGTAACGTACCTTATGCAAATAAAATTCTAGGGTTCCTTTATTTTCTTATTCTATAAGAAGAATTCTTCCATTCTCTTTTTATTTTTGTTTTCCCCAAAGAAAAACTTTTCGAGGGAGTAGAATTCCTAGTAAAAAAAAAATACAGGACCCTTTCACTTAGATGAAAAGGAATTTTTCCAATGGAGCCGTGGAATCCCCGAGCCGTTCTAGCTGTACCTGTACTGTAGGAATACGAAAACTCGCTATTCACTCAGTTTATTTTTCATAATAAGATTATGGAGGAGAGATGGCCGAGCGGTTCAAGGCGTAGCATTGGAACTGCTATGTAGACTTTTGTTTACCGAGGGTTCGAATCCCTCTCTTTCCGTTTCTCTTAATTCATCAATGTTAGCGATCACAGCGTAGCAAATTAAATAACAATTTATTCCAACAATAATACCTTTATTTAATAAAACTTCTCTATAGCAAATTACTGTGGTATGTAAAATACACATCGAGGAAATAACAAAAAAAAAAGGATCCTAGGGTTAATCTATTTCTGCTAGGTGAATGGGAAAATACGAATTAAGAGTCTTAGGTCGATTTAGTTCGTGGAAAGGGGAGGGGAAAAAATTTCTACGAACCTTTCCTTTTTTCGTTAAGTTCAAGTCTGGCGAGAATAATATTCTACAACTAATAACTCATTGATTTTGAGACCGACCCACTTCCTATCTAGAATTTTTTTTACTAGTCCTTTATATTGCAATGTGTCAACCGTCAAATGCTTTGGCAATTTGCCCGGATCGGATGAAGCAATAGAATTTTGAACCAGACGTTTTGATCGTTGGTTATCTTTCGTAGTAATAATATCTCGGGGTTTGCAACGAAAACTTGGTATATCAACTATACGACCATTAACTAAAATATGTCTATGGTTAACTAATTGTCGGGCCCCTGGTATGGTTGAAGCCATACCCAGTCGAAAAAGGATATTATCCAAACGCATTTCAAGTAATTGTAGTAAAACCTGACCTGTGGATCTTTTTGCTTTTCCCGCGATATGTACATATCTAAGTAATTGTCGTTCTGTCAGACCATAATGAAAACGCAATTTCTGTTTTTCTTGAAGACGAATACGATATTGCTCTTTTTTCCCAGAATGGAATTTCTTTTTCTGATTACTTCCGAATTTAGGCGTTTTTCTAGTGAGTCCTGGTAAAGCTCCCAGACGGCGTATTTTTTTTAAACGAGGCCCTCGATAACGGGACATGAAGACTCCTTTTTTATTTTATTGAAATTTCATTTTATACAAGAAATTTCATTCTATTTACATACATTACGGAATATATCGAAATTAAAACTGAATTAAACTAAAGGTAAAATCTACTAAAGTACCACAAAAAATGAGTACCACAAAAAATGAGTACCACAAAAAATAGAATTTCATTAACATCTAGATTTTTTGTATATATATTATTTATTTTTATGCTTTTTATCTAGCAAAATTGTAAGGTAGAACGACATAATAGACCCTGGATTCCCCATTTAATTCGGAGAAAAAGAGAAATTCTTGTTCATGGAACATCGATAGAGAAAAAAGCCGACTATCGGATTTGAACCGATGACCCTCGCATTACAAATGCGATGCTCTAACCTCTGAGCTAAGTGGGCTTACATAACAGAAATAGTGTAACAAATATATATAGGGAATCCGTAAAATGTCGGATCTTAATGATATTATTAAATAATGATATTACTAAATAGGATTATAGAATTTATTGAACTTTCTTTTTATTTCTCTAATTAGCAAATGGATTTTTCTAATAGAATCTATTCCAAATTCTATATTGAATTTCATTTTAGATATTTTCAATTTGATATGGCTCGGACGAATAATCTAATACATAGAAAAGAAGAATATATATGAAGAATTAATAAAGAGAAAATGCGAATCTCTTGGCATTTTCATTCGATCATTATATACATTTTTGAGATATTTTTTTTTATTTGTTAATAATTTAAGGATAAATAGTTCACTAAGGAGAAGATAGAATCATAGCAAATGAAATTTAGAATTCAGATTAGAAAAAAAAGAATGAATATCAAGCGTTATAGTATGATTTTGAATACTCTAAAAAAATAAGGAGGAAGGCGGAATAGAGAAAAACTTTTGGATATATTCATTCCGATTGAATTGCAAATATATCAACGATAGAATCAATTCAATTCTGAATTGCAATAAGCGAGCGGGGTCTCTCAAATAGAGATGAGCTGCTAGACTACGTCGAATAATGAATTCAATGATTCAAAAAAAACTAAGGGATAGATGAAATTATACAAGGAATCCTGGTTTCAAAGAAAAGGAAAATGGGGATATGGCGAAATCGGTAGACGCTACGGACTTGATTGTATTGAGCCTTGGTATGGAAACCTGCTAAGTGGTAACTTCCAAATTCAGAGAAACCCTGGAATGAAAAATGGGCAATCCTGAGCCAAATCCCTTTTTTGAAAAACAAGTGGTTCTTAAACTAGAACCTAAAGGAAAAGGATAGGTGCAGAGACTCAATGGAAGCTGTTCTAACGAATCCAAGTAATTACGTTGTGTTGGTAGTGGAACCTCTTCGAAATTAGAGAAAGAAGGCCTTTATACATCTAATACACACACATATATACTGACATAGCAAACGATTAATCACAGAACCCATATCATAATATAGGTTCTTTATTTTATTTTTTGAATGAAATTAGGAATGATTATGAAATAGAAAATTATGCATTTTTTTAGAATTATTGTGAATCCATTCCAATTGAATATTGAGTAATCAAATCCTTCAATTCATTGTTTTGTTTTCGCTATCTTAAAAAAAGTGGATTAATCGGACGAGGATAAAGAGAGAGTCCCATTCTACATGTCAATACGGACAACAATGAAATTTCTAGTAAAAGGAAAATCCGTCGACTTTATAAGTCGTGAGGGTTCAAGTCCCTCTATCCCCAAACCCTCTTTTATTCCCTAACCATAGTAGTTATCCTTTTTTTCTTTTACTTTTATCAATGGGTTTAAGATTCATTAGCTTTCTTATTCTACACTCTTTCACAAAGGAGTGCGAAGAGAACTCAATGAATCTTATGCTATTTATTAAATAGATGATTTCTTTTTTATTAGAGTAGAGTATCCGCAAGGAATCTCGATTATTAATTCGATTTTTTAAGTATTATTAAGTAAGCCATCCACAATGCATAGGACTACCCCTCCCCATTTCTAAATTTTGAATACTTTATTGATTTTTTAGTGCCTTTAATTGACATAGATGCAAATACTCTACTAAGATGATGCACAAAAAAGGGTCAGGATAGCTCAGTTGGTAGAGCAGAGGACTGAAAATCCTCGTGTCACCAGTTCAAATCTGGTTCCTGGCACAGAAAATCAAAGGATCTACCAAATAGATATTGATGCAAATATCTTGAGATGGATTGGGGTAGATATTCATTAATAATCTAGATAGTATAGAGTTAAGTAGATAAATCTCTAAACACTTCTTTTTAGAAAAGGGTTCAAATCTTTGGTTCCTTTCTTTATGGTATAGAAAGAGGTCAAATTAGGTGCCCTTTTCTTCATTTTTGGATTTCTTATTAATTTTGTATGCCGCTATTTCGAAGAATATTTTTTTATTCTTGCTTATCCTACTTTCCTAGTTGTTCTAAGTAATACGCGCGGTACAAAGTTCGTGGTAGGAACTTTTTGGAGTCATTGTATTTTTCTGTTCATACGAAGGAAACTAATATGTGATTTTGAAAATTGGAAAATAGAAATGAAGCCCTTTTTGTTCAGTCTATCTGGACCTTTTTGTATAATAGGAATTAATTAGAATATAATAAGTATTTCGTTTCGTCTAGGAACAGAACATAAAAATATTCCTTGATTTGAATAAAATCAGGAGTTGTATTCTATAAGTCAACATGAATTTATTATCATTCAATGAGCATCTTGTATTTCATAGAAATTGGGGGTTATATAGTCCTTACGTAAGGGCCAGCCTATCCAACTTTCAGGCATTAAGATACGTTTAAGACGCGGATGATTATCATAAAAAATTCCCACCATATCATAAGATTCGCGTTCTTGAAAATCAGCACTTCTCCAAACCCAGAAGACAGACGGGATTCTAGGATTATCCTTTTGGGCAAAGACTTTTATGCATACTTCTTCTGGGTTATCTATACCATACTGTATTCTCGTAAGATGATACACGCTAGCTAAAGATCCACCAGGTGCTACGTCATAAGCACATTGGGAACGTAAATAATTGTAACCATATACATATAAAATGACAGCAATGGAATCCCAATCCCCCGCTTTTATTTGTAAAGTTTCTATTCCTCGGTGGTCGAAGCCCAAAGATCTATGAACCACGTCATGTTTGACTAGCCAATTAGATAACCAACCCTGCTGCATTGTCTTGATCTCTCCCCCTTTGTATAAATATTTCATTTCAAATGCAAGTTTGAAAGATTGCACTGCTCTTTCTTTTTCTGCACAAAAGAACCCCTCCTAATTCACTAATTTGTAGGAAGATACTGGACTTTTGGATTTGAAAAAAGTTTCAGAAGATATATCCAAAGTAGATGGTGATTGATAGAGCAATTCTTGTTCGTAAGTTCCAGTGTGAATACTGCGCCGAACATAAAGCTTGTGACGGGTGGTAAAAGATCGATTTTTCTTTTGACTTTGACATAGAGTTCGATCCTCAACTATTTCTCGCGCTATCTTCTTACGAAGTTTTGTTAGGGCATCTATAACAGACTCTGGTTTAGGCGGGCAACCCGGCAGGTAGACGTCCACAGGAATTAACTTATCAACTCCTCGAACAGTACTATAGGAATCCGTACTGAACATTCCCCCTGTAATAGTACAGGCTCCCATAGCAATGACGTATTTCGGTTCAGGCATTTGCTCGTATAATCGCACTAAGGATGGAGCCATTTTCATTGTTACTGTACCAGCTGTTAAAATTAGATCCGCTTGCCTCGGACTTGATCTTGGTACCAATCCATAACGATCAAAGTCGAATCGTGAGCCTATTAATGAAGCAAATTCAATGAAACAACAACTGGTACCATATAGAAGGGGCCATAAACTGGAAAGTCTTGACCAATTTGAAAGATCATTTGGTGTAGTTGAAATAACGGAATTGGAACTTGTTTGGTCGAGTAACGGAAACTCAATCAAACTCATAATTGTCTCAATGGAATCTTTTCCTTCTTTTTTTTTTTTGTCTGAATATTCAGTTAAGACCATTCCAAGGCTCCTTTTCGCCATGCATAAACTAAACCAACAACTAGGATAAGCACAAAAATGAAAGCTTCAATAAAAACGGATAAACCCAATACGTCGAAACTCATTGCCCAAGGGTAGAGAAAGACCGTTTCCACATCAAAAACAACAAAAACTAGCGCAAACATGTAATAGCGTATTCGGAATTGTAACCAAGCCCCCCCCATAGGTTCTATACCCGATTCATAACTAGAAAGCTTCTCTGGTCCTTTACTAACCGGGGCTAAAAGTCCTGAAATCCAAAATACCAAAATAGGAATAAGACTTGCTATTATTAGAAATGCCCAAAAAATATCATATTCGTAAAGCAGAAACATAAATGTACTCCCATTAATGTGGAATAGGCGGAACTGAATTAGTCAATTCAAGTTGACATTGTCAATTTATCCAGAACTTCTCTCTTTTCCTCGGTGAAACAAGAATCCGTTTTGCTCAAACCAAAGGCAAAGAGCGCTTACTTTAGCCTTTGATTCTTTTGTGATATGTCTTCCTTAAGGATTCGTCCAATGGAATCCACACTCCCTTTCTTTTGTATTTTCTTTCTATTTAGATATGATATAGACCTAATTCTTATACAAAAAAAATTCTTTCGCTTCACTTTGTCTCGCTTTCTCGAGAATCTCTAGAAAAAAAAAGAATTGCTCTACCCTTTATTTAATGATAGTCAGAGACTATTAAATAAAAAAGAAAATACTTACTACTAATTAGATTAGAACCTAATTAAAATAGGATGACTAATGTATGCATCCTAATGAAAAGTAATACTAAAAACTCCATTTCAGAATTATGAAACAGAATAGCCAGTTTTATTATTAAATCTTTCTTTTTTTTCTTTCGATTTTTTCTATTTTATTTTTATTTTTTTATTTAAAGTAGATCCATTTAGATAATGTATATAATGTATATATAGTTTAGATAATGTAGATATATACTTCAAACAAAATACAAATTCGAAAAACAGAGAAAATCGTTGCAGTCATTATAGGAAAGTATAGGTACTTAGAGCATATCCTATTTGAAGGAGGATGGAATTCAAATCAGGTAAGGGATCCTTCCTTCTATTGATTTGATCAAAATTCTTTTTTCTTTTCCTGTCTCTATGAAATGAGCCTATGGTAATGCTTTTATCTCTATTCTATGTCGCAATCGACCGTCGAGTCTATAAACGAGTACTAATAAGGAAAAGAAAACTATACTAAAGGAAACATAAGATATCCATCGTAAAATGGAAAAAAAGACGTATATATTAGGGCTATACGGATTCGAACCGTAGACCTTCTCGGTAAAACAGATCAAACGGATTATTATCGAAATGATTCGAACTGTTTCAAAGACCCAACATGCATTTTTCTGCATTGGGCTCTTTCATCAACTGATGTAAAGATCAGTTGATCCGCCATAATTTTCCTTTATGGAAAGGTAATAAGATGGCTCCCTGTGCTCTGATTGATTATTTGTCTTATGATCTATCTAGAAGCAATACCAAAGTGTTTCAAAGGAGGATTACCTTGACTTAGGTCTGCCTCCGGCCTAAATTAAATCAACCTAAATGAAGTCTCTATCGTTCCGCTGCAAGAGTTTACTATGAGACTTCATACACCTTAAAGTTCATAGAACGAAAAGAAGTTTTTTGGAGGCCCTTATCCTCATTACGCCTAGCATTGAGTGGGCTGGATATTTACCTTATCAACTACCAAATCAATAGACGTTCTATTTGATTAAGCACCTGAATTGGCACCTGAATCGGACTGAACCAATTGTTTGTCAGGCTACTGTTCTCCTATTCTTTGGAATCCATGAAGTAAGACATTGATTTTGCAATAAGGTCAATTATGTTCATTACATAATAAGTTCCCTTGAAAAGCATTGGCGCACGTGTAAACGAGTTGCTCTACCGAACTGAGCTATAGCCCTTGTCAGAGATATCTTAACATATAGATAATTTCTTGTCAAGATGAATATCCTCTAATGCCAGAGGATATCCCTCTGATCCGTTTACTATATAACATAAACATACCAATAACGGGGCGGTATTGCTTATAAAAAGGATTCGATCTATAATCGATCGAAGTAATGGGGCTTCTTTTGTGGTGATAAATTGCCTACTTAACTCAGTGGTTAGAGTATTGCTTTCATACGGCGGGAGTCATTGGTTCAAATCCAATAGTAGGTAGGTAGGTAGAAAAATTACTAGATAGCATTGGACTTATTTCGCTTCGCTATCTAATAACTTTTTCTACCCTTCTTTCCTTTTTCTTTGTATCAACGAAACCTTTGGATTGTCTTCAATTGGATGGGGGAATCCAATTGATAGCCTCGACTCGTATCCTAGCTCGTCTGAGAGCTAGCTTCGCTTCAACCAATTCTTTCGTACCCTCAGCTCTACTCAAGTGAGCTTCGGCTATTTCAAGTGCCTGTTGAGCTTCTTTTGGATCAATGTCACTACCCAGTTCTGCATCATTTCCTAAAATGATGATCTCATTATTAACTATTCTCGCAAAACCACTCCACAGAACCGCCGTTAACCATTGGTCATTGAGGAGGCGTATTCTCAAAGGACCCATATCTACAGCTGTGTTAATGGGGGCGTGGTTTGGTAATACACCAATTTGGCCACTATTAGTAGATAAAATGATTTCTTTTACTTCACAATCCCAAATAATTCGTTTAGGAGTCAGTACATAAAGATTTAATTTCATTTCTTCAATTTGCTCTCCTCTTCTAAGTTTATAGCTTTCGTGCTAGCTTCATCGATATTCCCCACCAAATAAAAAGCCTGTTCGGGTAGGCCATCTAATTCTCCGGAAAGGATTAGTTGAAATCCCCTAATTGTTTCTGCAAGACCAACATACTTTCCTGGAGAACCGGTAAAAACTTCTGCCACAAAGAACGGTTGTGATAAGAACCGCTCAATTTTTCGTGCTCTTGCTACAGTTAAACGATCCTCCTCCGATAATTCATCCAACCCAAGAATTGCGATAATGTCCTGAAGTTCTTTGTAACGTTGTAAAGTTTCCTTAACTCTTTGCGCAGTTTCATAATGTTCGTTACCAACAATCCGAGGCTGTAACATAGTTGAGGTTGAATCTAAAGGATCTACTGCGGGATAAATACCCTTGGAAGCTAATCCTCTGGAAAGTACGGTAGTAGCGTCCAAATGTGCAAATGTTGTGGCAGGAGCAGGGTCGGTCAAATCGTCCGCAGGTACATAAACTGCTTGGATCGAAGTTATGGATCCTTTTTTGGTAGAAGTAATTCTTTCTTGCAAAGAACCCATTTCTGTACTAAGGGTAGGTTGATAACCCACTGCAGAGGGCATTCTCCCTAATAAGGCGGATACTTCCGATCCTGCTTGAACAAAACGAAAGATATTATCGATGAATAAAAGCACGTCTTGCTTATTAACATCTCGGAAATATTCCGCCATAGTTAGGGCAGTTAAACCAACTCTCATACGAGCTCCCGGCGGTTCATTCATTTGGCCATAGACTAGAGCTACCTTTGATTCCTCAATATTTTTTTCATTAATTACTCCAGATTCCTTCATTTCCATATAAAGATCATTTCCTTCACGAGTCCGCTCCCCTACTCCGCCAAATACGGATACGCCCCCATGAGCTTTAGCAATGTTATTGATTAATTCCATGATGAGTACTGTTTTACCTACTCCTGCCCCCCCAAATAGTCCAATTTTTCCTCCACGTCGATAAGGAGCTAAAAGATCGACGACCTTAATACCTGTTTCAAAGATCGATAATTTCGTATCTAACTCGATAAAGGCAGGCGCAGATCTATGAATAGGGAATGTTGCACTAGTATCTACAGGACCCAAATTGTCAATAGGTTCCCCAAGAACGTTAAAAATTCGTCCCAGAGTAGCTCCACCGACTGGAACACTCAGAGGAGCTCCCGTGTCAATCACTTCCATTCCTCTCATCAACCCGTCTGTAGCACTCATAGCTACAGCCCTAACTCGATTATTTCCTAATAATTGTTGTACCTCACAAGTCACATTAATTTGCTTATCGGCAGTGTCTCGACTCTTGACTATCAAAGCGTTATAAATATAAGGCAACTTGCCCGGGGGAAAAGTGATATCCAGCACGGGTCCAATAATTTGATCAATACGCCCTGCGCTTTTTTCTTCAATTGTGGAAACCCCGGGACGCGAAGTAGTAGGATTGGTTCTCATAATTATCACATAATTAAAAAAAAGGAATTTGTCGAAATTTTTCTTTTTTTTTCTTGAATAATGCCAAATCAAAAAAAATATCAAAAAAAAATCCAAAAGTCAAAAGGAAATGAATTAGTTAATTCAATAACAAAGAAACGGGGACTAGCACTCGATTTCGTTGCCCAAGCGAATCCCACTCAATCGTTTACTTATGGAATGAGTCCGTTGGAAAGTTTAATCAATCTTTTTTTCATATAAATTGGGCCTTTTGTGAAGAATCTGTGCCTACTCTACTTTCCTATCTAGGACTTCGATATATAAAATATATACTACTGTGAAGCATAGATTGCTGTCAACCAACAGAGAATTTTCTTAGTATTTAGGTATTTAGATTCAAAATAGCAAAGGGACCTATTAAGAACTTTCCAAATTGTAAAATAAAGATTAGGGATTGGTTTGGGTTGCGCTATATCTATCAAAGAGTATACAATAATGATGGATTTGGTGAATCAAATCCACGGTTTAATAAGGAACCGTGTTAACTTACCATAACAACAACTCACCATAACAACAACTCAATTCCTATCGAATTCCTATAGTGGAATTCCTATAGGATAGAACGTACACAGGGTGCACGCATTATATATGAATGAAACATATTCATTAACTTAAGCATACTCCTTTTTTTATTTAATGAGTTGATATTAATTGAATATCTTTTTTTTTTTTTTTTAGATTTTTGCAAAGGTTTCATTTACGCCTAATCCATATCGAGTAGACCTTGTCGTTGTCAGAATTCTTAATTCATGAGTTGTAGGGAGGGACTTATGTCACCACAAACAGAAACTAAAGCAAGTGTTGGATTTAAAGCTGGTGTTAAGGATTATAAATTGACTTACTACACCCCGGAGTACGAAACCAAAGATACAGATATCTTGGCAGCATTCCGAGTAACTCCTCAGCCCGGGGTTCCCCCTGAAGAAGCAGGGGCTGCAGTAGCTGCGGAATCTTCTACTGGTACATGGACAACTGTTTGGACTGATGGACTTACCAGTCTTGATCGTTACAAAGGACGATGCTATCACATCGAGCCCGTTCCTGGGGAGGCAGATCAATATATCTGTTATGTAGCTTATCCATTAGACCTATTTGAAGAGGGTTCTGTTACTAATATGTTTACTTCCATTGTGGGTAACGTATTTGGTTTCAAAGCCTTACGCGCTCTACGTTTGGAGGATCTACGAATTCCCCCTACTTATTCAAAAACTTTCCAAGGTCCGCCTCACGGTATCCAAGTTGAAAGGGATAAGTTGAACAAGTATGGTCGTCCTTTATTGGGATGTACTATTAAACCAAAATTGGGATTATCCGCAAAAAATTACGGTAGAGCGTGTTATGAGTGTCTACGTGGTGGACTTGATTTTACCAAAGATGATGAAAACGTAAACTCACAACCATTTATGCGCTGGAGAGACCGTTTTGTCTTTTGTGCCGAAGCAATTTATAAAGCACAAGCCGAAACTGGTGAAATCAAGGGGCATTACTTGAATGCGACTGCGGGTACATGCGAAGAAATGATTAAGAGAGCTGTATTTGCAAGGGAATTAGGGGTTCCTATTGTAATGCATGACTACTTAACTGGAGGATTCACCGCAAATACTAGTTTGGCTCATTATTGCCGCGACAATGGCCTACTTCTTCACATTCACCGAGCAATGCATGCAGTTATTGATAGACAGAAAAATCATGGTATGCATTTCCGTGTATTAGCTAAAGCATTGCGTATGTCGGGGGGGGATCATATACACTCCGGTACAGTAGTAGGTAAGTTAGAAGGGGAACGCGAAATGACTTTAGGTTTTGTTGATTTATTGCGTGATGATTTTATTGAAAAAGATCGCTCTCGCGGTATCTTTTTCACTCAGGACTGGGTATCCATGCCAGGTGTTATACCGGTGGCTTCTGGGGGTATTCATGTTTGGCATATGCCAGCTCTGACCGAAATCTTTGGAGACGATTCTGTATTACAATTTGGTGGAGGAACTTTAGGACATCCTTGGGGAAATGCACCTGGTGCAGCAGCTAATCGTGTGGCTTTAGAAGCCTGTGTACAAGCTCGTAACGAAGGGCGCGATCTTGCTCGTGAAGGTAATGAAATTATCAAAGCAGCTTGCAAATGGAGTCCTGAACTAGCCGCAGCTTGTGAAGTATGGAAGGCGATCAAATTTGAGTTCAAGCCGGTGGATACCATAGATTAAGTAGATAAAACTAGATATAAAGAAGTTCTAAATAAAATAAAAAAGAATAAAAATAGAAAGAGAAAAAATAAGTTAAAAAATGCAGTAATTCTTCTTTAATTAATTGATTGCTATTAAATTCGGCTCAATCTTTATTTTCTAAAAAAAGATTGAGCCGAATTTAAATAGATCTTGATACGATCATGAGACTTGACAAATCGAGATTCTTCTATTCTATATATCTAGAATATAGAAAGGTATAATACAATAAACAAATATAAAGAAAAATATAGTATTATCGTACGATAATGGAATCAAATACGCAGTATTTACAGAACCCTTCAACCGGGTTATTCTATTCCATTTCTACTTTTTTTTAATTCAAAAAAATTAAAGGTTAAATTAAAGGGTATTCTTAAAGAGGTATTTCTTTTATTTTTACAATAGTTTTCTTTTGAATCCAATTTGAAGTTCGATTAGAAGGATCGAAAGGCGATGAGAATGGGAAAAGAAAAATAAAATATGTTTCATTAGTGCCCCTTTTTTGCAATTTTCTTAATTATCCATATCCATTCCATTCATTTTTTTTTTTTAGAATACTTTTTTAGAATACTTTAGTATTCTAAAAAAGAAATTCTTTATTTTGTAAACTAAAAAATACAATAGTCAATATTCCTTATAATAGATATACTTAATTATATCATAAGAATCTTAAGATATATTTCGAATAGATAGAAATAGTAAATTTGAATTGAGACACATATTCTATGACAGATTTTAACTTACCCTCTATTTTCGTGCCTTTAGTAGGCTTAGTATTTCCAGCAATTGCAATGGCTTCCTTATTTCTTTATGTGCAGAAAAATAAGATTGTCTAGAAAGGGCGGGGCCAAATTTGATTAATGTATTTCCAGGATCATAATACAGATATTTTTTTGTGTAAGTAATATAATACGATAGGGTATGTAGCTCTTTCTACACACAAATGAAAAACATCTATGGATGCATATATAGGCTACGAGCATAAATGCATGCATATGCGTAGCCGAGTATAGCGAGTTTTTTTTATCCGCGAATTTTTTTTGAATAGAAAGTCAATGTATCTAACCAATTATTTCACAGGAGTACTAGGTACTGAGGGCTATTTCAGAATCAAAAAAAGTAAAGTCAAAATCATTTAGCTTATTCTCTCAATTTCAATTAATTGACCGCTACTGGATTTAGTATATCTAATATGAATTGGCGATCAGAACACATATGGATAGAATTTCTAAAAGGTTCTCGAAAAAGAGGTAATTTTTTCTGGGCCTGTATTCTTTTTCTAGGTTCATTAGGATTCTTAGGGGTTGGGGCTTCCAGTTATCTTGGTAAGAATATGATATCTGTACTTCCATCTCAACAAATTCTTTTTTTTCCACAGGGGCTCGTGATGTCTTTCTACGGAATCGCGGGCCTATTCATTAGCTCCTATTTGTGGTGTACTATTTTGTGGAATGTAGGCAGTGGTTATGACCGATTTGATAGAAAAGAGGGAATAGTATGCATTTTTCGTTGGGGATTCCCTGGAATAAAACGTCGCATCTTCCTTCGATTCCTTGTGCGGGATATCCAATCAATTAGAATTCAGGTTAAAGAGGGTCTTTATCCTCGTCGTATCCTTTATATAGAAATCCGGGGCCAGGGGGTCATTCCCTTGACTCGTACTGATGAGAAGTTTTTTACTCCACGAGAAATTGAACAAAAAGCTGCTGAATTGGCCTATTTCTTGCGCGTACCGATTGAAGTATTTTGAGTACCAATTGCCATTTTTTGCAATTGTAAGGGGGTTTCGAGTATTTATCTAAAGGAAGGAATAAACGAGAATAAGAGAGAAAATTGCTTTTATTTTAATTAGTTTTGTCCAAGTGAGATATATGGCATAATATTCTTCCATTTTTATATAAATATAAAAGGCTTTTTTTATTTCTCTATTCCACTCCATTTAGATCTAAGAAAGAACCCAATACAATGAAATTCCACTAGTATACAAAAAGAGAAATAGATACAAACACAAGGTCTCAAACCTTGTTATAGAATTTTTGCTTCAAAGAAAAGAAATATCATATATATTCAGCGAATGAAATAGAGTCGGCGAATGAAGCGGATTCATTAACAACTCAATTTACAGATCAAAAATGAAAAAAAAGAAAGCATTGCCTTCTTTCCTATATCTTGTATTTATTGTACTTTTGCCCTGGGGAGTCTCTTTCTCTTTTAACAAATATCTGGAACTTTGGATTAAGAATTGGTGGAATACCAGGCAATCCGAAACTTTCTTAACTGATATTCAAGAGAAAAGGATTCTAGAAGGATTCATAGAATTAGAAGAACTTTTTATCTTGGACGAAATGATAAAAGAGAAACCGAAGACACATGTACAAAAATTTCCTATAGGAATACACAGGGAAATAATACAATTGGCCAAAATAGATAATGAGCATCATCTCCATATCATTTTGCATTTCTCAACAAATATAATCTGTTTGGCTATTCTAAGTGGTTCTTTTTTTCTGGGTAAAGAAGAACTTGTCATTTTGAATTCTTGGGCTCAGGAATTTTTCTATAACTTAAATGACTCAATAAAAGCTTTTTTTATTCTTTTAGTTACTGATTTTTTTGTTGGATTTCACTCCACCCGCGGTTGGGAACTACTAATTCGTTGGGTCTACAACAATC